TGATATGAAAAGACAATTTCTATTTCTAATAAATATGGAAAAAAAATGTAGAACCTAGAAAAGAAAGAAAAAATTATAGGAATTACTAGTCTTAGAATCGAGTTGGACAAAAATAAAGATTTGATTTTCGTGAGTGATTTGATCAGTTGTACGATACCTTTGTTATTTTTACTTTATTTATTTTCATTTTTACTCATTAAATTCAGGAGTAGATTCATTCACATAATATCTCAAATGACAAGAAAAAAAGGTGTTATTGTTATAAGGTCACTCTTTATTCTAAAATCGAAAAATAGATTCGATACGATTAAAAAAAAAGATCAAAAGAAAAGATAAATGATTTTCAAATTTTGTTCTATATGGATTCGAATTTCTTACTATTTTATTATTTTAATATTAGTCTACTCAAGAATTATCTAATGAATCACTTGATTCGAAATTAAGGGATAGGTAGACATTACAAATGATTAATTGATCTCTTTTTCTACCTCCCTTACTCTATGTTTTTGTTAATCCCGTCTATAATGATTGATGAATTAACAACTATCAATTGAACTTATTCTTTCATTTGAATTGGTATTTTTGCTTATCTTCGTATATTGAAACTTAGGGAAGTGCTTTCTAAACATATGTATAAAAAGAACACATTTCATTTAGCTCCTTCATCTTCATGCTTACTATAACTAGTTATTTCGGTTTTCTACTAGCAGCTTTAACTATAACCTCAGCTCTCTTTATTGGTCTGACCAAGATACGACTTATTTGAAATTAATTGAATGAACACAACGCATAAAAAGAAATCTTTCTGTGGTATTGATAGACTCTATATTTCCTTAGAGAGTCAATTTCCAATTAGTGGTCATTGAGATTCATGGGCAATGCGGATTAATATGTAGGGATAGATATTACCTCTCCTTTTTCCCTTTCAAAAAAATTGAAATGATTGAAGTTTTTCTATTTGGAATTGTCTTAGGTCTAATTCCTATTACTTTAGCTGGATTATTTGTAACTGCATATTTACAATACAGACGTGGTGATCAGTTGGATCTTTGATTAAATTAATTAACATCTTTTTTTTTTTAATTGACCTCCTCTTTTCTTTAATCCAAAGGAGGTCAAATTAAGATTACTGGTCAATTATTTAATTGTAATTTTGGGACTAACCTAACCAAGAATGGAATCACGCTCTGTAGGATTTGAACCTACGACATCGGGTTTTGGAGACCCACGTTCTACCGAACTGAACTAAGAGCGCTTTCTTATCTTCTTATCATTATCACACTAGCTAAAACTAAAAAAAAAAGAAGAGGATTTTTTTTATAACCCGAATACATCTTGTATGCATAAGACTATCATATAGAATATGATATAATAAAAAAAAGATTATGTATGCCTGATTTTAATCGATTTCAATAAATCCCTCGTTACTGCTCAGACGAGAAGTAATAGGTAGGGATGACAGGATTTGAACCCGTGACATTTTGTACCCAAAACAAACGCGCTACCAAGCTGCGCTACATCCCTTTCAATTGGTCTACAGTGTCATTTTATAGAATCCCTGTCTTGTTTTCAAAATCCTTATTTTCTCCATTGATATATCCAAGTTATCTTGCCATTTCTTTTTTTTATTCTCATGTAACATATAATAATAGTAGAAGGCTTATATACACATGAATATGAAACCCATCGTAAAAAATAACTAAAAAAGGGAATATTTTTTGGGTTTTTTGGGAATGCTCAGTCGGAAGGGACGTCTTTTTCGGTTTTAAGAAAAGAAAAATCTTATCTACCGAATCATTGTAGATTTCAATTGGAATTAGGAATTCCGTGTACAAATACAAGCGGTCCTTAACTACTTACATATATATTATATCGGATCATATATGTATTAACATTAGGCATTACAATAAATAATACAATAAATAAAAAGAATAAAGAAGGAGGATTTAAAATGCGAGATCTAAAAACATATCTTTCCGTGGCACCGGTACTAAGTACTCTATGGTTTGGGGCTTTAGCAGGTCTTTTGATAGAGATCAATCGTTTATTTCCGGATGCGTTGACATTCCCTTTTTTTTCATTCTAGTTATTGACATGGGAAGGGGTGAAGAAGATTAGAGGTAGAATCAAAAGATTTGTGACTAATCCCTCCCCCTCTTTTTTTTTTAGAAAAAATCGAATTCGATACAATATATTAAGTAGAAGTATAATCAAGAAAGGAGGAAAGAGAAATAAAAAAGTAGATTCAACCTCGGCGAAATTCGGGTTTTCTCCAATTCCATTTAGAAATAATATTGTGAGAACAGAAATGTGTCTAGGGCAAGAAGATCATACAAGATCTTTTAATAAAATACTGTACATTGAATCGAATTCGATTCAAAATATACCTAAATATTAGTTTGTTGTTTTACTTCTTATTTTTTTATTTCTTTTTTCGCAGAAAGTAGAAGAATTGGTTGAATCAAAAACGCAAAGGAGGTTCATGGCCAAGGGTAAAGATGTCCGAGTAACGGTTATTTTAGAATGTACCAACTGTGTTAGAAACGGTCTTAATAAGGAATCAAGGGGTGTTTCCAGATATATTACTCAAAAGAATCGACACAATACGCCTAGTCGATTGGAATTGAGAAAATTCTGTCCCTATTGTTACAAACATACGATTCACGGGGAGATAAAGAAATAACTCGAATCAAGTGCCTGTGTGTCACTCTTACAAGTAACACGAAAAGGACATATTCTATATATAGCATATTATTCTATATATTTTCATTTTAGTTAACATAATATAACTAACTAAAAAAAAAAGCCAAATCAAATCCTATATTTTGAATTTGAAATCTTTTTGGATCAAATTGAAATAGGATTTTGAGGATAAGGAATAAACAAACCATGGAAAAATCCAAGCGACTCTTTCTTAAATCCAAGCGATCTTTTCGTAGGCGTTTGCCCCCGATCCAATCGGGGGATCGAATTGATTATAGAAACATGAGTTTAATTAGTCGATTTATTAGTGAACAAGGAAAAATATTATCTAGACGGGTAAATAGATTAACCTTAAAACAACAACGATTAATTACTATTGCTATAAAACAAGCTCGTATTTTATCTTTGTTACCTTTTCTTAATAATGAGAAACAATTTGAAAGAAGCGAGTCGACCGCCGGAGCTACTGGTCTTAGAACCATAAATAAATAAAAAAAAGTAGACTTACTTTACTCCTCAATTGAACCCAAATAAAAATCCGAACTCAAACACAGATTGATATTTTGTTCGAAAAATCGTAAGAAAAAAATTGGGGAAGAAGAAGAAATCTTTTTTTATTGGATATTGGACATATTCGCTCATTTAATTTTGAACGACTTTATCATATTCTCTTTATCATACTAATTTCTACTCTACCTTCCCGGAGTTCATTCTCCAGCGAACTCCATTTAAAATATTCTGACAAATTCCTTACAATTTCCTTTTTTATTTTCTGATCTGATCTCATTAGAAATCATAGAAAGACAATTCCTATTTAATATAGCTATTTGTGCAAGTATTTTACGATTAAGAAGCAACTGTCCCTTGTACAGATTGTGTATTAATCTACTATAACTATAGGATACTCTATTCCCGCGAATTGCTGCATTTATCCGAGTGATCCACAAACGACGAAAATCTATCTTTTTCCTATCTCTATCTCGATGAGACGAAACCAAAGATCTTATTTTCTGTTGAATAATTGTTCGAGTAAGTCTTGAACGAGCCCCCCGAAAGCTTGATGCAAATAAACGAATTTTTGTTCTACGTCTCCGAGCTATATATCCTCGTCTAATTCTAGTCATTGAATAAATGAAACTTTCATGAATAACTAATTGATTTCCTTTCTTTCAGTTATTCTTTTCCCTTTTCCTAGTTTATTAATAACAAAACGGATTCTTCCAATGTATAAAATAAAAATTCCAATGGCTTTTGCTACTATAACCTTCCCGACCACGATTTGTCTTTTCTTTTTATATAGTCATTTCACCTCGAAACGAGTATTGATACTAGGTATCAAAAAACAGAAAAAAGTAATAAATAGAAATGAATAACGAAATAGTGGATTCCATCGTTTCTATGGTTATGTCTTAAACGGTGAGGTCCTCTATATATACCGGAGTCCCTTACTTCATTTAATCAATGCTATTAGCAAGTTGTACAGTTTACATTCTTCGGCTCTACCTATGAATTATCTAGTAATAGGTCTTTCACAACGAGATCTACCTATACAGTAACGGTATTTAATTATGAAAATTGGATGGGGTAGCTGACCCTCTTAGTCCGTTTTTGCAAGAGTATAGGCATAAGATTTCGGCTTTGAAAATAGGATTTCCCCGCTTAATGAATAACTATTTGTTACCAATGAGGAATTTTTTCTCATCGGAAACCATAAATTTCATATACAATAGAAGAATTGAATAGATCTTTTTTTTTTAGTTTTCGATATATAGATAGTGAACGACCTTCTTCCTTCCATTTTATACTATTCACTAGTACTGATCATTGATACTGGAAAATTTCTTTCCCTTTTTTTTCTACCAATGGTGATCTGAACGAGTCGCACATACACCCTAGTACATGTTCCTCGACGCTGAGGACATCCCCCAAGAGCGGGGGATTTCGTGACATTTCTGATTGGCTGTCTTGTGTTTCTAATAAGTTGTTTAATAGTTGGCATGTTGAATCGTATACATAATAAATGGGCTGGTTTAGATCGATCCTAACCGGATGATTATGAATTACTTCTCTATTTAATAGATGAATAGAATATTATTAAACCCGGTAATAAGTAAGAAGAGAAAATCGCAAAGTGGCGATTTGCTTAAACTTACTGCTATTTTTTTTTATTCAATCGCTACAAGATCAACAATTCCATGAGCTTGGGCTTCTGTTGCTGACATAAAAACATCCCTTTCCATATCTTCGGATACAACCCATAGGGGTTTGCCCGTTCTTTGTACATAAACTCTTGTGAT